AAAGCATAAATATGATTCCTAGGAGTATAAAACAGTAAGTGCACATAAACCACCCAACGCAAGCAAGATATTATTATGCGTAGTACCTCTCTGGACAACCACTATGTCTATGTTGCCCCCAGTAGAAAAATACGTATCCACTAGCAGAACGGCTTCCTCTTTGAAGAGGAAAGGGGGAAACAAATCAAAAAAAACGTTTCGCAGAGCGATCTATTAAACAATTGATACAATTCGATTACTCAACTCAATTAGTAATACCCCTAGAGTCCACTTCTTCCCCATACTACGAGTGAAAGGGAAAATGTAAAGACTACCATTAAAGCAGCCCAAGCGAGACTTACTATATCCATGTAAATTATGTCCCCTATCTCTATGAATATGAAGGAATTATTCCATTATTAATCATTAATAATAGTGGAATCAATGGTGTAGAGTCAAAATGGGATTCTGACCTAATGCTATTGATGAACCAATCCAATGAATACACTCGTAACAAGTTCCTATATGAATTCTGGTAGAATCGGAAAACATTAAGTACAAGCAAGATACACATCCTTTGGATATTTCAAGGGATCTTACTAATGGAACATGTGGGAATAGTAAGACCCATTGTTTGTTTTGTTGCCTTTCCTAAGCAAAAGGATTCAAAATATACCATCAAGATAGATAACTATCTATCGCATATCTCTATCTCCCACCTAAGCCTTACTGTCTTTGTTTCTTTGAAACAATCGGGAGACACCCTATTACATTCTTTCTTGGCGGGGTTACAAAAAAAGAAAGAATTTTTTTTCTTTTTCCACTTTTATTCTATAAGAGCCAACCACCCATCCAATATTGATTGAATGCCTGAGCACTCAGAGACTCTCGTGAGTCTGGATACAAAGTATTTTCAGTCCTTTCCACAACTCCTAATTTGATTCCCCGTCAGCCTACCCAATCTAATTCAAGACTCAATTAGTGGACCCTACCCTAGTAGGGTAAGAGAATTAGGAAGGATTGATAGTCCTTCCTATAATCAATCCCCCTTGGATCCTAGGAGCAAGGATTTATAGTCCTTTCGGAAACTTCCTTTGGATACCCGGATTTCTGGTCCCTGACTTTCGTAGTTCTGAAATTCAGACAATTCTGAATTTCAGAATTGAATCTTACTATTGATTTGATTCGATCGATAAATCAAATCAATAGCCCGGAACCCATCAGTAATCAGTAATAAGCGAGGGTTTCTTTATTCATATTGATACCAGTTTGAGCCACACTTGGATTTTTGAAGAAATAATGGAAAGTCTTTTATAGAAAACCCCCTCTCTTGGATTCTTCAAATCCAGTATCGACAGCCCACCAAGTCTTTGACCTCTGCTTCCGCTGGGCAAGACCTTGGCGAGTTCTATTAGCAGGATAGAGGATTCCGAGTCTTTTGTTGATCAGGCGACACCCGGATTTGAACTGGGGAGAAAGGGATTTGCAGTCCCCCGCCTTACCACTCGGCCATGCCGCCAAAACGATACAAAATAGATATAGATGAAAATATTCTTGGAGGATTATCGAACCATTTCTTTTTTTTTTTATTTGGATCTTGAATACCGTTTTCTTTATACTTTTCAAAAAAGAACTCCCTACTTTTTTTGATTGGATCCGGTTGTTCTCTTCGATTGATTGTATACTATTTCAAAACACACAACACCTAAAAACTTCCCTTCTCTTCTATATTGAAAGAGAAAAAATGGATTTCAAGTTACAGAATGAAAAATGCAGGGCAAACAAAGTGGAACCATTAACTATTGATTGTGAATTCATGAACGGTTCTTGTATTTGGATCCCCCATTTTGTTTCCCTAATGGCATAAGAAAATCAAATTGATACACGACTAATCAGTATCAATTCTTTTCTCTTTTCAATAATCAATCCTTTTCAATTTCAATTATAACAACAATTATGTGTATATGTAAACCCCAGAACCTAAATTGTTACATAGATACACCTAGTCAGGTATCTTATTCTGCATATCCCTATAGGGAATCATCGTGCTTGAATTTTCATTGAATATATTGAATAGAAAATCCAAATTTTGATATAGCACGACCTATGTTGCCTCACCTCAAGGGGAAATGCGATAAAAGATGGGATCTGCGGATAGCTAGATAGCTATATACGCATGTACTTAATAAAATAAACACAATTTCTCTTACGCACTTCAACCCTATTCTACTAATTCTACTAAAAATATTCTAGTAATTCTACTAAAAAATGGGTAGAAATATCTCTCTTCTCTACGAATCATTTTTCGAACAATGGAATCAATGAAATAAGTTCAGTGCTAAAATAAAAGAAAAGGAAACTCTATACTGTTCCTGATTATTCAGTCTTTATCTCATTCATAGAGAATGAATCAAATCCTGAATCTATTTATGGTACCAAATTTTATCTAATATCCTAATAATGGGTAGAAATTGGATCAATTTGGATATTCTATATAAGACAAGACTCCTCTAAGTGGCAG